GGATTTCCTGTTCTTCCATCAAATATTCTGCTTTTTCCCGGATATTCCGGTTCAAATACCCATGGATTTTTTGTTTGCTTACTGGCTTCATATAATTCAGAAAACACTAGCTTTCTCGAAGCCTCTTGCTCATATCTCTCATCAAAAGATGCTATTCTATAATGTCTTTTTAACAGATCTCCCGCTAACCCGAGCGAACATTCAAATATCTGTCCCACATTCATTCGTGATGGTACTCCTAATGGGTTGAAGACCATATCAACAGGTGTTCCATCTTGCAAATAAGGCATATCTTGTCTAGGCAAAATTTTGGAAATGATACCTTTATTCCCATGTCTTCCAGCTACTTTATCACCTACTTTGATTTCACGTTTCTGTGAAATATATACACGAATCATTTCTAAATTATAACTGGAACCCCCCCTTTTCCGGATCCATCTCACGTCAATAACGCGCCCTCTTCCGCCTATAGGTAGTTTTAGAGAAGTTTCTTTTGCAGTGGATACCTGAATTCCAAGAATGGCTCTTAATAATCTATCCTCTGGAGCATACGAGGATTCGTTTGCCGTCTGAGGCCTTAATTTTCCTACTAAAATATCACCTGTTTCTACCCAAGATCCCAGCATCACAACTCCATTTCTGTCTAAATTGCGGAGTAAATGAGCCTCTAGATGTGGTATTTCCCTAGTGATTCTTTCAGGTCCTTGGCTTGTCATATGAGTCTGAATTTCATATTTCCGGATGTGAAAAGAAGTATAAATATCTTCATATACCAAACGTTCGCTAATTAGTACTGCGTCTTCAAAATTGTAACCTTCCCATGGCATATAAGCTACTAATACGTTTTTTCCTAAAGTGAGTTCCCCACCAACTGTAGCCGCACCGTCCGCTAAAATTTGTCCCTTTTTAATGCATTTACCTCGCGAAACCTGAGGTTTTTGATGCATACAAGTATTTTTGTTGGAACGTTGACAGATAACTAATGGAATACTTATAGTAGTGTCTCCGTTACTTGCAAAAAGAATCTTGTGAGGATCAGTATAAATGATCTTTCCCTCGTGTTCGGCTATAGCGGAAACCCCCGAATCTAGAGCCGTTTGACGTTCCAGTCCAGTTCCAACAATGCACCTCTCGGACTGAGAAAGCGGAACTGCTTGGCGCTGCATATTAGAACTCATTAAAGCCCGATTCGCATCATTATGCTCGATAAAAGGAATGAGAGAAGCTCCAATAGAAAAATATTGGAAGGGAAAAATACTTCTAAGATTAATTTGTTCCCATGCAATAGTCAGGAACTCTTGACGGTATTGAGCTGGAACAACCTGTTCTTCCTGAATACTCTGATTCAAGGCCAAAGAATTTCCAGCTGCTACCCTATAATATTCATCTCTATTTGGTGATAAATAAACTATCTGTGCCTCCTTTTTTGATCTTTCAGATATTTCATAAAACGGACTCTTTATGGATCCCCAATGGCCAATCCTCACATGAATGGCTAAGGATCCAATAAGTCCAACATTGATTCCTTCGGACGTATCAATTGGACAAATACGTCCATAGTGGCTAGGATGAATATCTCGTATCCGAAAACTAGCAGTTTTACCCGTCAATCCTCCAGGACCCAAATAACTCAATTTTCGCCCATGAACAATTTGTGTCAATGGGTTAGTTCGATCCAAAACTTGAGATAAAGGATGTAGGCCAAAAAACGATTCATAGGTGGTTGTTAATGAAGTTGAAGTTACCAAATTTTGAGGAGTCGGTATCAATTTATGACGAATTGCTCCAGATATAGTTCCTCGAACTGCGTTTTCTAAACGAACAAGAGCCAGTCCAAATTGATCCTGTAACAAGTCCGCTATAGAACGAATACGTTTATTTTTCAAGTGATTCATATCATCAAGTGTACCCATTCCAAATTTCATTCCGATCAAATGATCCACAGCAGCCAATACATCTCGTGGTAACAAAAATGTATTGTTCTGAGGTATATCAAGATTAAGTCTACGGTTCATATTTCGTCGACCAATCCTTCCTAATTCACATCTTTGTTGAAAAAATTTCTTTTGTAATTCCTTACATAAGGACTCAGAAAATATCGGATCCCCGCCTACACAAGCAAATTGTTGATAAAATTCCAAAATAGCACTTTCTTTTGACCCAATCTTTTTTTTCTCCTTATCATTCAGATTAAGGAAAGACAAGAAAATTTCAGGGTAACAAACATTATCCAGAATTTCTCTTAGATTCGAACCCATAGCCGACGATAGAACTAGAATAGATATTTTTTGTTTCCTACTCACACGGGCCCATATCCTTGATTTTCTATCAATCTCTAATTCTGATCTCCCCCCCCAATCTGATATTATGGTGCTGGTATAGACAGAAATTCCGTTATGGTCCAATTCTGAACGGTAGTAAATACCAGGACTTTGCAATATTTGATTGATCACAATTCTGTATATTCCATTTACTATAAAGGTTCCCAGGGAATTCATTATTGGAATGTTTCCGATAAAAATGGTTTCTTCTTGTATATCTCTACCGGTTTTCCAAATTAATCCCGCGGGTACATATAATTCAGAAGAATATGTGAGTGATTCATACACAGCATTTCTTTCGTTTATCAAGGGTTCCACCAATTGATATCTTTCTACAAATAATTTAAATTCAATTTCTTGATCTGTGTCTTCCATTTTCGGAAACTTATGAAATTCTTCCGTCAAGCCCTCATTAATAAACCTACAAAATCCCTCAAATTGGATCTGACTAAATCCAGGTATTGTGGACATTCCCTCATTTCCATCATTCCAGAGCATCTTAATTTTCAGTTTCCCCTTTATCGAAAAATCCCATTATTAGCTCACTATTTATCGAACCATATGGATCGATTTCGCAATGATGGAATGTATATTCTGTTTACTGAATCACATGAAATTTTAGACAACCCTGTAAATGTACTTCATACGTATGAGAACGGAAATGAGACAGAGGAATGAAGAGCATTTTCGACGCAAGACAAGTTCGAATTTGCGACAGGTACAAATGGAAATGAATTTATAAAGCATTCCCAGAATAATTCCGTCACTTACACTTATAGAGTCTTATATAGAATATAAAAATTCATCCAACTTCTACCTATTATTATGATAATACGATTAGATTGATTGGGTACCAAAAAAATAAATGGATTCAAAATGAAATCGAATCTCTATGAATGAGATAAAGAAAGTCAGTACCAGTAGTAATATGGTTTCCCCTTTAGTTAAAGTTAATTTTATTTCATGTTGAAAAAAAAATTTCGGATTTTTTTACTTTTACTATAATATAAATATAATTTGACTATTACTATATTTTACTATATATAATATATGGATTTATGGAATATGATTGAATTGCGTAATAGGAATAATATTTCCTAAGTAAAGTATATGCCGGTATAGCTATCCACCTATCCACATATCTCATCTCATCTTTTTTTTTTTATAGCAATTTTGCTTGTGGCAACAGAAGTCAGGTCACACTATATCATAATTTCCATTTTTTCTATTATAGAATATAGAAATATAGAAAACGAAAAAAAAATAGTTAATGGTTCCAATTTGCACTAAATTTTTCAGTCTGTGACCGAAAATCCATTTTTTACCTTCTCAATGGAAAGAGAAGGGGAGTTTTTAAGGGGTGTGATAACCAATCGAAGAGAATAATTGGATTGGATAAAAAAAAGAAAAGAATTAGTAATAGAATATTAGTAAAAGAATATGGATGAATACTCTTTTTTTACCTATTTTATATTTTTTTTTTAGATTTGGATCGGATTTGGCGACATGGCCAAGTGGTAAGGCAGGGGACTGCAAATCCTTTATCCCCAGTTCAAATCTGGGTGTCGCCTGATCAACAAAAAACGGGGGATTTCTTATTCTACTGATTTAATTCGACGAATTTTGTCCCCGGAGCCGGAGAAGTATAAGCCTATCGATAGTTTTTTTTCTCAAAATCTGGTCCTTGGGTGTGGCTCAAACCGATACAAATAGGGATGAAGTGAGTCTTACTTAGTAATATGATTGACTCTCACTATAAAAAAAAAAAATAGTGAGAGTCAATTCTAGGATTCAGAACGACGAAAATCAGAGGTCGAAAGTATCCAAAGGTTCCTAAAAGACAATCCATTTTTCTCCTAGGATTGAAGAAGAGATTGTACAAAAGAGTATCAAGAATTCCTAATTCTTTTTCACTACCATTACTCAAATTGTGTCTACTGACTCCATCTGGAATTAGATTGGATAGGCTGATGGGAAATCCATTTAAGAGTTGTGGAAAGGATTGAAGAAACTTTGTATCCAGACTCACGAGGGTCTCTGAGTAATCAAACATTCAATCAGGATAGTCGGTCAACTCTTATTTTTATAGAGTAAAAGTAAAGGTCGAAAAAAAGGGTAACAAACAATAGGTCTTAGTATTCCCACATGTTTCATTTCATTAGGATAGAAGTATTCCTTTGCTATCTAATTTTTCAAGAAAAGGTATGTGTATCATATCTGTACTTAATACTTATACTTCCAAATTTTACCAGAAATTTTAGAATATTGTTACAAGTATATTCATTGGATTGGTTCATTAATAGCTTTAAGTCAGAATTATATTTTGACTCTGCGCCATTAATTCCACTATGATTATTGATCAATAATTAAATAATTCCTTCATAGAGATAGGAGACATAATTCATATGGATATTGTAAGTCTCGCTTGGGCTGCTTTAATGGTAGTCTTTACATTTTCCCTCTCACTCGTAGTATGGGGAAGGAGTGGACTTTAGGGAGGGGTACTACTAGTAATTGTATGAATTGTTTAATTGAGCGTTTTGCGAAGCTTTTTCTTTTTTAAGAATGTCTCTGTTTCAAAATTATACTGAAATACAGTAATGAATAAGAAAATACAATAATGAATAATAACCATTCGATCAAACAATGAATGATTACTTTACTATAGTTCTATTTCGAAACTCAAATCGACGCATGATAGGAAAATTTTTTCAACCGGATTCTTCCTAAACATTCTATTTTAATAAACCAGTTCTTACCAGAATTATGGATATTACAATGAACAAAAACCAGAAATGGGTTTTTTATTTTTTTCTTTATTTGTTTCCCTCTTTTTTTACTTTTACTGTTCTAAGAGAACATAAAGTCGTTCCGCTAATCTAATTAGATTATGGCAATACATACTTTCTATTGGAAGTGACTAGTTGTTGTCCAAACCAAAGAAAAGAGGTTCTACACATAAGAAGATTAGATCCTTCTTTCGTTGCACGATTCACGTATCGTGTATTTCACCTTTCTTTTAGACTCCTCTCCATTCCATTTTTTATGCTTAAGACATGAGATGAGTCAAAAAAGCATAAAAAATGGAATGGAGAGGAGTCTACTCTATTAACCTATTCCCTTTTACATTTTACAAATCTGAATAAATTATTATAGAATAGAACTCCGCGGATCATGTTTTCTGTTAATGGATCAAGCAATAGCTTCTTGTGGTGGGAAATCTAAAAAAAGAAAAAGATTCTTTGGTTTCGTTTTCTCTTTTTTTATTTATTTTGAAATTTCTAATAGATTAGTATACGCCCATATTATTCTTGCTCCATTGATTCTTTTGATGGATCTCAGGATCTATCCTATATAAATAAATTCTAAAATAGGTTAAGAATTAGAACAGTTGGCCTTCGATTATTTTGGATCGATCGAAATACACACAGGTAAATGTAGCAAAAAAAAAAAAAAAAGAATTGGGCTGCTATTTTGATGTACTATTTAGATATACATCTAATCCATGTACATACATATTGTACATATTGTATATTGATCTAGATATGGGCTTTTTTTTATAGGAAAAAGTCTATATCCGTATACAATACAACTTTCTATGAAAATAATGAATATGATAATATATACTATATAATAATATATAACTATACCATACTATCTAGGCTTAGATACTACTATCTCAGATACTTATTATCTCAGATACTTATGATTCCAGCCAGATCATTTCGTTTAAGACTTGAAGTTTGAATTCCTTTCTTCAATCATTGATAAGAACTAATAATTCAAGTTTAAATAAAATTAATCATTTTGACTGACTGTTTTTACGTAGATAATAAGTAAAAAAGCAGTAGGAACTAGAATGAACAGTGCAGTAGCAATAAATGCGAGAATATTTACTTCCATAATCTCCTTTTTTTTACTTCGCAATAACTCGGGATCTAATCCCATAGAGATGAGAAACATAGAGATGAGAAATTGGATTCCTGTAAATTCAATGGGATGAATTGCATCCTGATGATACTGAATCGGATCAGTATTATGAATAACAATATATGATCTATCAAATAAATTCATCGTCGAGAATTGAATAGTATAACATAGGAAGATCCTTTATCTATACTAAATCTGAAAAAAAAAAAAGGATTCTTTATTGGATCAGGAAATTTACATCCTTTTCCACTTTTTCTTTTCTATAAATAACCCAACCCTATCGTCTTCCCTATATATTCCTCCTTCGTTATATTATACTTATACATACAATTATGAGGTATTATATGACTGGTATGGTATTCTATGGATGACCCACAGATCCAAAGAAAAGAGTAGGAGTGAGATGGAAAAAGGACGAGTTAAGTAGAAAAAATCGAATATAATTCCAATGAATTTAATAAAAAGGAGTGTTACTCGTTCTCCTCTTTTATTTTATTAGTATTTCTTCCTTCAATTGGGACTGGAACTGGAAGGCATACATAAAAAATTGAGTGTGCAATTTAGTTTATTTGAATGAAAATGAGATAGATTGTTTCCAATTAGTCATTGAGGATACCCTCCCCCCCCCCAAAAAAAAAAAGTTGGAGCTCAAAGGGGTTTTCATTTACCCCGACAAGTACTCTGTCGAGGCACTTATGTTAAGTTCGTTGTGTCTCGTACAATAAACAAATACAATTTGCATATGTACTCCGGTAAAAAGGGGTACTCTTTTCTATTTTATTCATCAAGAATATTAATATTAAAAAACAAAAGTGGACAAGTATCTCTTAAATTCAAATAGTAAAGTAAATATAAGAATACTACCGATTGTACGAATCTAACTATATATGTTATGTCTCTCTCTTATCAATCGGCACTAATAAAAGAAATGGAAATTCCCTTATTTGTCTGATAACTGATAATAAATACGAAATAAAAACAAAAGAAATAGGGATCCCGCTAGGTATTAGCTCTTGCTCCCTCTTTATTTTTTTCACGTTAAATAAATTTATCCATTTATTTATTTATATTTAACGGATCGGATCCTAGTTCGGGACTGACGGGGCTCGAACCCGCAGCTTCCGCCTTGACAGGGCGGTGCTCTGACCAATTGAACTACAATCCCAGCGAGGTGTATGGTATACATATTCTTAAAGGTTAAAAAAAAAAACCATTTTATTTTCGTCGTCGTGTTGTAAGAGAGACATGAATGATATACTAACTGATATTATATACACATAGATATGGACTATACTGAAAGTAACACAGAGATATGGACTATAGTCAAAGTAACACAAATTACTAGTAACCCATGTTTTTTTAGTGCCAAAAATGGATAATCAACCTTTCGACGAGAAAAAACTATTTTTCTTTTCATAATCTTTGATTATGTATTACCAATCTAGAGTCTTAGAAAGATCAGAATGAATCAGAAAAACATGGATACATAAGAAAAAATGCTTGATCCGTAAAAGAGAAGGATTCCATTTTTATGGAGGACAAATTTATTATATCATTGGTTATATCATATTTATGGAGCGGCGAATTTTTGGGCCGAGCTGGATTTGAACCAGCGTAGACATATCGCCAACGAATTTACAGTCCGTCCCCATTAACCGCTCGGGCATCGACCCAGGAAGAATTCATTCTAGGCTTATGGATAATCCATAATCAACTTCCTTTCGTAGTACCCCCAGGGGAAGTCGAATCCCCGCTGCCTCCTTGAAAGAGAGATGTCCTGAACCACTAGACGATAGGGGCATATCCGCCCGACTGTCATCATACTATGATGATAGTATGTATAGTTTTTTGGAATTGTCAATATAATCTAATGATATGACTAAATCCGAACACTTTTTTCGACTTTTGTGTTATGATTCCATAGAATTTTTTATTGGATGGGAATAAATGAACCGTCCAATTTTCATTTATTTATTTTTTTGCTTTATTTAATTTGTATTTATATAAAATACTATATCTATATATATTATATATAGTATATATACTATAGCGAAAGGAGGTATAGGATTCTGTCCGTTCAGGCAGTGATTGGTCCAGCATAACGGAAAAGGGTGTAAAAACTCACTAAATTTCTTTTCTTCTTCACTCATTCATTTTAACTTAAAACTCGTTGCTTCCTTCATTGTTCAGATAAAATAGGCCATGCATATCACTATCTCACATTAAGTCAGAAAATTCAAAAACGATAGAAATTCTCTTTTTTACTTTTTTATAAAAATTTGGTTCAGGGTACGAATACCTTCATCACATAATTCAATAAAATCTATTGAATCTATGCCAGTGTCAGATTGGTACATGTATCAATCGAGTAAATCTCGTTTTGATTGGTCAATAAAAGGAAACAGGCGGGGTTGGTCTTGAAACAATTCATTGCATTATTAAAATAAAATTGACCCGTTTCACCTTTTGAGGGTAAATCGAATTGATCCTTTACTTTATAAATATAAATGAAACCCCTATGTATATGATATGTACATGATATATACATATATTATTTATATTTGTTTGCAGTATGCAGTGCAGTAGACTCATAATGAAAATGGCTATAATTCATGAATTGAATACAAAGGGCCCTCTTAACTCAGTGGTAGAGTAACGCCATGGTAAGGCGTAAGTCATCGGTTCAAATCCGATAAGGGGCTTTTTTCACTAAACTAAAGTTTTAGTCTTAGTTTTCGGTGTAGAATAGAGATATTCTTTTTATTTGTAAAAAGCAAATGGTAACCACCATTATAATGACTTTTTATTATTACGAGTTATAGTTAGAAAGTTTATTCAAAAATGAAACATTATTAATTATTAATTCATTATTATTAGTTACTATTTATACTTATAGTAACTAATAATTGTAGTTATTAGAACTAGTCTATCCTCTCCTGTAATGAGAAAGTAGTTTTTTTCATGTTTAATTATTAAAATTGTTGTTTGTTGACAGGAATATTCTAGAATTAGATGTCCAATTATTTTTATGAAATGTCCAATCACTATTATGAATTATCAAACCAAAGTATTCTTACTTCTCCATTGTTCTTATCAAACCCAGCATAAAATTTTAAATAAAGAAAAGGTAAGTGGACCTAACCCGTTGAATGACGACTATATCGGCTATTCTGATATTTAAATTCGATATAGATTAAATTGTACAAGCGGGTTTTTTTATTTCCTTATCCCGCGCAAGGCAAGAATTTGTCGATATTTCCAATTTCATCAATCTTCTTCTTCTTGCTGGATACTCCGTGGGAATAAATCGATATTTTTTTTCGCTACATATAAAACATATAAAAGTAAAAGTTTATACATAAAATTAAAAAATATATTTTTAAATATCTTTTTTAATATCTTTCCTTGATTTGATTTTAGAATTCAATATTGTTTTGTTCTTCCGCCAATACAATATAGAACAAATACGAAAAAGGAACTTTCATTTCCAGTCTACCATTATTTAAAGATTTAATCTAGTTTAGGGGCAAGAAAAAAAATAGTGAATTTTATTTTTTGTTTGACCCATTCAAAGGATATATTCTGGAATATGAGTCATAGGACAATTCAAGGTTCAAATACTTATTTATTTTATTAAAGTTTTATTTGATTATAGCAATTTTGCTATAGTTTTTAGTATAGTAATTATACTATAAAATAATAGTATTTTTATAGTATTTTATTTATAGTATAAATGTATAAATAAAGTT